CCAGAATATTCAGAGGACTCTTCTGATCAAACAATAAATTGTCAGCAAAGTTGTTTCTTTTTTGTTTTCTTCAAATCCAAAGAATTTTTATTACTTTATACATAGGTCATCGATTCAACATTGGATAAAAAAAGGGGGGAATCCTCATTTTTGGCATTTTTTCCAAAAAAAAATTATCAAAAAAAAAAATGAAAGGTTCAAATCATTTTATCGACATGAGTGTTATATATCGAAAAAATAAATTCTGTAGTAAAATATTAACATAATAGTAGAAAGCGTACTATCCTGTGCCCGGACTTGAAACAAACGGTTTAGCTTTAACCATGTTAATGGTCCCCCATTATTGGTTCGTAGAGGATCAAAGTGGATTTACCAATGAATGACGAAATGCTATGGTTCTGCAATATGATTTTAAAATTTAGTCATAAGTAATTCGCGAGATGATGCACCTTTTTTTTTCGTAGTTATAACTAGAAAAGTACAGTTGGTTGTATCCAACCTATTCTTGAAATAAACAACTCGCACACACTCCCTTTCCAAAAAAAATCAATACACCAAGCACTACACTTAGATTTATTGGATTTGTTGCTAAAATATCGGTATTAAATCCGAAACTCTCCGCGGATGGCGAGTAACCCAAGGAAATGAAAGAATCGGTTATATTTTTCATATTATCTCCTTTTCTAGATAAAATTAATTATCTATTTTTTATTTATTTATATGTTTCTTTTTTACTTCCTCTTTATAATTTTGAAATTGATAAATAGAATTGAAAAAGAAATCCATTGATTTTTAAATGGATTTCTTTTTCAATTGACAATTTCCAAAAAACAATAAGAACGATACTTATTAAATTCGAATTAGGTACCAAGGTTGATGTCAATTGCTTTTCCTTTGTTGGAACAATTTCTAAAACGAGTTCCATTGAACCTTGAATTAAGAAGAGGAAAGAGTCACTATGCTAATTCCTCATGCACAAATAAGTCTCTCCCCATACATAGGCTGTTGTACCAACGAATAAATAATTGTAAGAGTGAAAGGTTCATAAAATTAGAAAAAGCACGAACATAAAGTTCAAAGAAATAAAAAAGAATACATAGTGTTTGTTTTTTTTTTAGGATTCAAATTAAACAAAAGGATTTGCAAATAAAAGTGCTAATGCTACAACCAATCCATAAATGGTTAAAGCTTCCATAAAAGCCAGACTAAGCAATAAAGTCCCTCGTATTTTTCCCTCCGCCTCAGGTTGTCTCGCAATCCCTTCTACAGCTTGGCCTGCAGCAGTACCTTGACCAATCCCAGGCCCAATAGAAGCAAGCCCTACGGCCAACCCAGCAGCAATAACGGAAGCGGCAGAAATAAGTGGATTCATGATAAGCTCCTCACACCAAAATAAAGAAATGGTTAATGATACAATCAACCAATGAATTATAACTTATTATTCCATTGCTAAGATTTATACAGTCGAAGTAACTAAAAACTCCGAATTGAAGTAATAATATGATTGAATCATCAGAACTATTTGAATATCTTTTTTTTAGTTCCTATACATCCACGTAGTTTTTGTGAATCCATACTATACTCCTGTCATTCTTCCTTTTTTTTCTTGATTTAATCTCGGTATTCATTCAATAGTCAATTCACAACTACAGACGAAACGGAAGGACTTCAACTAGAATCCATATCTAAATTCCCAGTAGTAGAGCATATCTTTAGTTCATATATAACTAGTTAATACCTAATATCACATATACTTGTGTTTCTTACCTAATGTAAACCTATTATTCGTATTTTAGAGTCAATCGGATTCGAGAACCATTCTTCGAAACATACACAAGTGTTGTCTTATAGTAATTCGATTCAATACGTCTAATTCGACTCCACACTCCCCTAACAAATACATTTTTTTTCATCTCTTTTTTTGTAAATCCTTTCCTACTAATATCGTAATCTTTTTTTTCCTATTACTCTCTAGATCTTATATATTTTCCTTATTTATACCTTACCTTTATATATATTATTTTTCTATTTTTATTCCCTAAATAGATTATCTTGAGCCATATATATATATATTACCTTGAGCTAAACTATTTCTAAAACTAATCAATGATGACCCTCCATGGATTCGCCTATATAAGCTGCAGCTAAAGTTGCAAAAATAAGAGCTTGAATACCACTTGTAAATAATCCAAGGAACATAACAGGTATAGGAACTACTAAAGGTACTAAAGAAACAAGAACAACAACTACTAATTCATCAGCTAATATATTTCCGAAAAGTCGAAAACTAAGTGATAAAGGTTTTGTGAAATCTTCTAAGATATTAATGGGTAAAAGAATTGGAGTTGGTTGAATGTATTTACCGAAATAACCTAATCCCTTTTTTGTAAGACCCGCATAAAAATATGCTACTGATGTGAGTAAAGCTAAAGCAACAGTAGTATTTATATCATTTGTGGGTGCGGCTAACTCTCCATGAGGTAACTGTATGATTTTCCACGGTAAAAGAGCCCCTGACCAATTCGAAACAAAAATAAACAGAAACATAGTTCCAATAAAGGAAACCCATTGACCATATTCTTCTCCAATCTGAGTTTTACTCACGTCTCGAATGAATTCAAGGACATATTCGAATAAATTCTGACCGTCAGTAGGAATGGTTTGTGGATTCCGAACAGCTATAATAGATGAACCTAATAAGATAGCAATTACAACCCAAGAAGTAATAAGTACTTGGGCATGGACTTGGAAACCTCCTATTTGCCAATAGAAATGTTGGCCGACCTCGACACCAGATATATCGTATAACCCCTTTAGTGTGTTGATAGAACATAAAAGAACATTCATATTGCCCCCTGAAAGAAATAGAACTTAAAAAAAAATGATTTTGATTCGACCGTCTTTTTTTTTTTTTTTTATTATTTTAGACTTGTCTTGAGTTGTATATTTTTTTGATACCAACTTATTACAATATCCCTAATTATTTTTATCTCTTTTGTGCGATTCAGGAATAGTAACCAATTCAATAAATCTAGGAAGTCCTACAAAAATAGATTTATCTTATTATTAATCAAGGATTTCGTATCGAGCTTAAATGGCCTTCACAAATTGCAAATACTAATTTGTTAAGAATTAATCGAATTGAAGCTATAGCGTCATCATTAGCTGGAATCGAAATATCTGCGAGATCTGGGTCACAATTTGTATCAACTAAACAAATCGTTGGAATTCCTAAAGTGATACATTCTTCAAGAGCCCTGTATTCTTCTTGCTGATCAACGATTATTACAATATCGGGTAACCCTGTCATATATTTAATCCCGCCCAGATATGTTTGTAAGTGAGATAATTGTCTCTTCAACATAGCGGCATCTCTTTTCGGAAGACGGTTGAGTCCCTCCGTCTTTTGTTCCGTTCTCAAGTCCCTGAACTTATGAAGTCTAGTTTCTGTAGTGGACCAATTCGTCAACATACCACCGAGCCACTTTTTATTAACATAGTGGCACCGGGCCCTTATTGCAGCCCGTACTACTGAATCAGCTGCTTTATTTTTGGTACCAACAATTAAGAATTGTTTTCCCCTACTTGCTGCATCAAAAACTAAATCACAAGCTTCTGATAAAAAACGAGCAGTTCGAGTAAGATTTATAATATGAATACCTCTACGCTTTGATGAGATATAAGGTGCCATTCTAGGATTCCATTTCCTAGTACCATGACCAAAATGAACGCCTGCTTCCATCATCTCTTCCAAATGGATGTTCCAATATCTTCTTGTCATTTCTCCCCACACTTCCTCTCTTTTTTTTTCTTAAAAAAGAGATGAGGTACCCTGAAATAGAAATAAAAAATTGTTCCAATGAAACCTTATCTTCTACCTCTACCGGGGATTGGCCGTTGATACACGATCCAAGCCATTATTCATTTATTTCTATTCGTTATTTTCTTTATTATTATTACCAAATCAAATGACTGCAGATAGGTAACAGGATGAATCTGCTCTTAGAAATTGAAAAATCCTAGAAATGATTGTTCTGATATACCATTTAAATTCTTTGAAATACAAAAATCGAATAATTCTCTGTAGTGGAACAAAATATCTCTCATTTCCCCCTCGAATAAATTCTTCTTTTTTATTTCCAAAGGAATGTTATTATGTTGTCTTGAGCGATGCGCTAATCCTTTGAATCCGGTACCAACGGGTATCATCCCTCCTAGGACAACATTCTCTTTCAGACCTTTCAGCCAATCTATACGACCTCGGAGAGCGGCTTTTGCCAAAACTCGAGCAGTTTCTTGAAAACTTGCTTCGGATATGAAACTTTGCGTATTTAGAGATGCTTTCGTTATTCCCAATAATATAGCTCGGTAATAGATCGGTTCTTCCAAAGCACGCCCCGTTCGTTCCGCTCGCAAGACTCCAATTAACTCTCCAGGTAAAAAAACATTAGACATTCCGTCTTCTGAAACCAATACTTTTGATGTTATTTGACGTACAATAATTTCTATATGTCTATTATGGATCTCCACCCCCTGGGATCGATAAACCTTTTGTATCTTATTAACTAAAGAAATACGGCTTTGCACTATAGTGAGTTCAGCACCAATTAAAAATCCCCAAGGAATTCCAAGAATTCTTGTTATACGCTCGTTCCAACCCTCAACTCTCTTTTCTAGGCTCATCGATATGGAATCAATCGAACGCACTTCTAACACTTGTTCCACTTTTGGAAGACCCTGCGTTATATCACCAGATCTTGATTTTTCATATATAAAGGTAACTAACGTATCTCCTTCAGAAATGATTTCTCCATAATGGAGATGAACAGTTGCTCCTGAAGTGGCCAAATAAGGCTTAGCTAATCTTATTACTACAGAATCAACTTGAACAATTAAAATTTGACCCGATTTTAGGTGTGGTCCATTTTTGGCTATACATACATTTTCACAAATAAACTGTCCAAGGATAATTCTTGTGAGTGTTTCATCACAATAATTATCATAATAATTATGATGGAGAAAAAACCAAGTCAAATTGAATGTATTCAAAACCATGTTATTACACGGATCAGAATTTAAAATCCTGCCGTTTTCATCCATTAAATAATAGTTAAATACTTCAAAAGTCTGTTTTAAATTGTCAAGTTCCAAATAGTTAGTTATCGAGATCTGATTATGAGTTATTAACTGAGAAAAGGAATAAAAATTTAAAATTTGAGGGACTGCTCCTAAAGGTCCTAATGAATTCCTAATTGAAATTAGAGAATCTTTTTGAATTGATTCTTTTATCACATTATAATATTTTCCATCATTAAATGGATCCATTTGAAAACAATTAGATGCCGACAAAATTATCAAAGATTGCCGTTCTTTATTCCGATTTATATTTAACAACGTACGAATAGTTCCTTGATTTTGACTAAGGGATTGTTGAACACTTCCCTTGGAATAAAGAGAATCCAATGGATTGCTATTGGTGTAATCAGACTCATTATGGAAGATCAATCCTGAACCTGAGGGGTCTTCCCTTTTTCTGATATACGAAATATGGGATTTCACTAAGTCTATTCTTAGGAAATTTCGAACCAAACTCAGACCGTTTGTCCTTACTTCAACAAAGGAAGCGAGGGCTTCTTTGATAGAAGAACTTTTTTTGTCTTGGTCCCAATTCAACACTAAACAAGTCCGAACTAATTGAATATTTGTCCCAGAAATTCCCCGAATTGGTTTACCATTTCCATAAAGGATATAATTGACAACTTTAAGTTCCAGATTATCCCTTTCTTGCAACGAATCCTGTGGGAAAAGTGTTACTAAATTTATACCGTCTGCTATTTCATATATGATTACAGGTCGAACCAAAACAAAATACTTTTTTTTGGTAGGTGTGATCCATTGTACATAAATCCAATTTTTAAATTTTTTGAATTTCTTAGAATTTTTTTTTACCCTTTCCGGTGATATCAAGATACCACTTTGTCGGGATATCTTATCCATCTCTCCAGGAAAATGTATATTTCCAGAAAATATTTTAAGTTCAATCTTTTTTTTTTTTTTCTCCACTCGTACCAATCCACCTACTCGGCTTCTTGTACTTAAAGTGATTGGTGTATCTACTCCAATGAGACTATTGTTCCGTACCATTATGGAACAAGATTCAGGTAAAATATGCACTTCCTCGGGAATGAAAAAAAATGGATCTACTTTCGTTTGGTATTTTGGCTTAAATTCTTTGACTCCAATCAAATCTTCTTTTTTGAGGATTGAATGTACCCCTATAGTACCATATTTAGTAATTCCTAAACTATTTCTTCTATATTGAGGATCATCGAAATAAGCAAGAATACAATTTCTACGAAAAAGACCATTTATGGGGATTTCAATCGAAATGCTAGAACGGGGCAGTAATTCTTTTTCTCGTTCTTGAAGTGATTCAAATTGAATGATGAATCTATTTCTTCGCTTCTTTGCCAATAAATCACAATTCCCTTGGAAAATCCAAGGATATATAAGATTACAATAACCCGTACATATGATTCGATTAAGTTCTGAATAATTAGGAATTCCGCTTTCTTTTTTACCAAAAAGATTTGAACTAAAAAATTTGTGTCTTACTTGATCATTATTTACTGAAAGGATAGAAATAGATCTTTCTTCGACAGAAAGAGAATGAACGTTAATTTGATCTTGATCCTTATAGAGTGAAGGAATTACACGGGATCTACAGCAACCCCCGGATAATACCCATAAATGACTTGTTTTTGGTAAAAGATGGACATTACTATATGTAAATTCGGGTGCATGGTACACATCGGTACTCCAATGCATTTCTCCCTCTGAGTCAGAATAAATATGTTTTCGAACCCTTTCTTTAAAATTGAAAGTGTATGTTCCCGCACGAATCTCAGCAATCACTTGTTCTGATTCTACATATTGATCATTTTGAACTAAAAGAAAACTTTTTGGTGGAATAGTAACCTTATGTAGAATATCCTCACTCTCAATAGTTACATACAAGTAGATATAACATAAAAAGGCAGGATGTCCATGACGCGTACGTGTGGGATGAACCCAATTCTCATTGAATTTTATTTTTCCATTAGAAGGAGCTCGTATATGTTCTGCAGTACCCCCTGTGAATACTCCGCCAGTATGAAAAGTTCTTAATGTTAGTTGAGTGCCCGGTTCCCCAATAGATTGACCTGCAATAATACCTACAGCTTCTCCCAATTCGACCAGATCGCCATGAGTAGGACTTTGTCCATAACATAATCGGCAGATCCAAGATGTACTCCTACAAGTAAAGGGGGTCCGAATAGATATTGGTTGTGTTTGAAAGGTTATAAAGCGATTGATAAGTCCAATACCAATATCTTGATTTTGAATGCCAACGCATCGCGGGCCTATATATATATCGTCTGCTAATACGCGACCCATTAATGTTTGGATAAAAACTCTTTCTGGCATCATCCCATTTCGAGGACTCACAGAAATTCCTCG